CTTGATTTATAGAATACATAGTTCTATAAAAGACTGTAAGTTGTTTTCTCAAAATCGGGTTCTGTTTGGGTTCTGGGTAGCGGCCCAAACAGATATACCAATAGGGATGAGGTAAGGCTTACTTATTAATTCCAGAACTACGAAAGTAAGAGGTCAGAAATCTTGGTATCCAAAGGTTCCTAAAGGACATTCCATTTTTGCTCCTAGGATTGAAGAAAAGATTATACGAAAGACTATCAAGACTTCCTAATTATCTTACACTACCTACACTAACGTAGGGTCTACTGACTCTGTCTGGAATTAGATTGGATAGACTGATGGGAAATCAATTTAGGAGTTGTGGAAAGGACTGAAGATACTTTGTATCCATACTTACGAGAGACTCCGAGTACTCAAACATTCAATCAGGATGGTTGGTCGGCTCTTATCTTATAGAATAACAGAGTCAAAGTAAAAAAAAAAAAAAAAAAAAGATTTCTTTGGTCGTGTAAGGAGATTACAAAAAAAATGTATGTAATAATGGTAGTGATGTCTCCCCATTCTTTCACAGAAAGAAAGACAGTAAGGCTTAGATCAAATAGGAAATGTAGGTATCCAATAGATAGTTATCTATCTTGATGGTATATTTTTTTTTTTTTTGCTTATGAAAGAAAGGTAACAAAACAAACAATAGGTCTTACTATTCCCACATGTTCCATTAGGAGCATTACTTTGCAATTTGCAAGGAAAAGGTGTGTGTATCATATTTTTACTTAATACTTCCCAATTCTACCAGAAATCCTATAAAGAATCTGTTACGAGTGGATTCATTGAATTGGTTCATCAATAGCCTTAAGTCAGAATCCTATTTTGACTCTGCGCCATTGATTCTACTATGATTATTGATCAATAATGGAATAATTCCTTCATAGAAATAGGAGATATAATTCACATGGATATAGTAAGTCTCGCTTGGGCTGCTTTAATGGTAGTCTTTACATTTTCCCTTTCACTCGTAGTATGGGGAAGGAGTGGACTCTAGGTATATTAATAATTGATTGAGTAATCGATTGAGTAATCGATTGAGTAATCGAATTGTATCAATTGTTTAATTGATCATTTTGCATTGATCGTTTTTCGAAGCTTTATTTTTAAAAAGCTTGTCTCTATTTTTAAAAAGCTTGTCTCTCTTTCAAAATTATACTGGAAAGACAATAATGAATAATAACCATTCGATCAAACAACGAATGATTCCTATAGTTTAGTTGTATTTCAAAACTCAAATCTACGCATGATAGGAAATTTTTTCCAACCGAATTCCTCCTAAATATTCTGTTTGGATAAACCTGTTCTTACCAGAATTATGGATATTACAACGAGAAAAAACCAATCCCTAGTTTTTTCTTTATTTGTTTCTCTCTTTCTTTACTTTCACTGTTCTAAGAACAAATCGTTCTGCTATTAGATTACGACGATACTTACTTTCTACTGGAAGTGACTAGTGGTTGTCCAAAGAGGTTCTACACATAATAAAATTAGATCTTTCTTCCGCTGAGTGATCCACCACATATCATACATTTAACATTTTAGACTCCTAGAGATTTTTTTATGCTTTTTTGACTCATGTCATGTTTAAGCATGAAAAATGGTCCGAGTCCCCTTTACTAATCTACTTCCTTTCAAAATCTGAAGAAGTTACCATAGAACTTCGTAAATGATCTGTTAATGGCTCAATCAATGACTTCTTGGGATGGGAAATCAAAAAAATTCCTTGGTTTTGTTTTCTTTTGCTATAGTATAGGAATATACTATTCTTCCTCTATTGATTCTTTTGATGGATCCCGGAACCTATATATAAAATTATAAGAAACCTAGGAATTAGAAGAATTGGCCTTCGATTATTTTGGGTTGATCGAAATCGAGTGGATGTAGCGAAAAAAAGAAATAGAATTAGACTGCTATTTCGATGTACTAGTCTACTATTTAGATTAGATGTACATCTAATACATCATATACATACATATTGTAAATTGATCTATATAAACCCTCCATTTAGATAAAGTCTATATCTGTATACAATACAACTTTATATGATAATATCATTGTATACAATATTAGATAATATAAAATACTCTAAAGTGTGGTAGAAAGGACTATATATAGTCCTTTCTACCACACTTTATGATTCCAACCAGATCATTTCATTTAAGACTTGGAATTTTCTTTTAATCCCTTTCTTTCATTTCTTCAATCATTGAAAAAAGGATTGATAAGAACTAATAATTCAGATTCAAATTAATCATTTTGACTGACTGTTTTTACGTAGATAATAAGTAAAAAAGCAGTAGGAACTAGAATGAACAGTGCAGTAGCAATAAATGCGAGAATATTGACTTCCATAATTTCATTATTTATTTATTTTTTTCTTCGCAATAACTCGGGATGTAATCCCATAGAGATGAGAAATTTAACTCCTGTAAATTCATTGGGATGAATTGATCCTGATGATACTGAATAGGATCAATATTATGAATAACAATATCTGATCTATCAAATCGATTCATCGTCGAGAATTGAATAGTATAACATGGGAAGATCCTTTATCCATACTAATTACGAAATGGGATTTTTTATTGGATCAGGAATCCCATTGGATTTTTCATCCTCTTCCACTTTTTCTTTTCTATAACCTACTGTCTTCCTTATCTTATACAACTCTCCTTCCTGTGTATTATACTTACAATTATGAGGTATTATATGACCGGTATTCTATGGGTCACACACAGACCCAAACGAGGTGAGATGGAAAAAAAGGGATTAAATAAAAAAGATCAAATATTCCAACAAATTTACTGAAAAGGGTCCTTGCTCGGTCTTTTCTTTTATTTTATTAGTATCCTCTTTCTTGTATTTATTTGTACTGGAATGCATACATCAAAAATGATGTCTGCAATTTGAATGAGAATGAGATAGATTGTTTACAATTAGTCATTGAGGATACACAAACAAAGTCAGAACTAGAAAAGGTGTGGTTTAACCTGAAAAGTACTCTGTCGGGGTAATTATGTTAAGTTCATTGTCCATCGTACAATAAACGAATACCATTTTTGTATGTACTCCCGGTAAAATAGGATCACTCTACTCCGATCAAGAACAATCGAAAAAGAAAGTAAGACGAGGATGGTATCTCTAAAAATACTGAATATAGTAATACCACCAATTGTACTAATGTACATATGATATGTCTCTCCTTTATCAATCGGGAGTAGTGGAAAGATTTGAAATTCCCGTATCCATATTTGTGTGATGATAAATGCGAAATAAAAAACAAAAGAAATAAGGATCCCCACTGGGGATTAGATCTTGCTTCCTGTCCCCCTTTTCCGTGAAAAGAGAGAGATAAATTGATAAATTCACCGGATCCTAGTTCGGGACTGACGGGGCTCGAACCCGCAGCTTCCGCCTTGACAGGGCGGTGCTCTGACCAATTGAACTACAATCCCAGCGAAGTGTATGGCATACATATTCTTAATCTTACATATTCTTAATGTAATCATAAGAACATTCTAGTCCTAGTCGTCGTATTGTAAGAAAGACAGGAATGATATACTGATATCATATCCACATATAATATGGGCTATAGTGAGAGTGACACAGATTACTAGTAACCAATAATTATTTTACGGCCAAAAGTGGATAATCAATCAGAAAAAAGAACTAAACTTTTTTGTTTGCTTTTCATGATACTTTACTTTACTTAATTAAGTAAAGTATCATGAATTAGATCCTTAGAAAGATCAGAAAGAGAAAAATAGGGATAGAGAAAAAAAATTGATTCTTTCTCTTTATTTCTACGGATTAGGCATTTCCATTTATGGAAGACAAATTGGTTATATCATATTCATGGAGCGGTGAATTATTGGGCCGAGCTGGATTTGAACCAGCGTAGACATATTGCCAACGAATTTACAGTCCGTCCCCATTAACCACTCGGGCATCGACCCAGGAAGAATTCATTCTAGGCTTATCGATAATCTATGATCAACTTCCTTTCATAGTACCCTACCCCCAGGGGAAGTCGAATCCCCGCTGCCTCCTTGAAAGAGAGATGTCCTGAACCACTAGACGATAGGGGCATATACGCCCGACCATCATCATACTATGATAATAGTATGAGCAGTTTTTTGGAATTGTCAATATAGTCTAATGGTATGACTAGATCCAAAAAATCTTTCCTACTTTTATGTTATGATTTTTTAGAATTTTTTTTTTCAAAAATTCAAAATAATAATCTTATTTTGGAGTAAATCCAATTTATTGTTCCTGAGTGAACTCCTATGCATATACGTATATATTATGTACATATAGTACATATATACATATATGCAGTAGACTCATAATGAAAAAAAAAATGGCTAATTCATGAATTGAATAAAACGGCCCTTTTAACTCAGTGGTAGAGTAACGCCATGGTAAGGCGTAAGTCATCGGTTCAAATCTGATAAAGGGCTTTTTTTTCCACTAAACTCAAGTTTTAGCCTTCGTTTTTCAGCGGAAAATATCTCTATTATTTTTTCTAAAAAGAAAAGGATAACCACCATTATAACGAATTCTTATTATTCTGACTTTGAGTTAGGAAGTTGAACATTTATTGATTAGCAAAATGAATAATTGCACGTATTAGGAGTAGTCCACCTGTAGTGACATAGTAGTCCTCCTCATGTCTCATTATTCACAAATTTTTTGTCCTGGGACATAACAGAAATATTCTATAATACTCTATATATACAATTCCTATTATTAATCGACAAACCAAGGTGTTCTTATTTCTCCAATGTTCTTATAACACCCACTATCAAATTCTAAATAAAGAAAAAGTAAGTGGACCTGACCCATTGAATGATGACTATATCAGCTATTCTGATATTTAAATTCGATATAGATTAAATTGTATAAGCAGATTTATTTTTATTTACTTAGACCACGCAAAGCAAGAATTTGTCAATATTTACGATTTAATC